TTCTAATTTATATATTTATTAATTTATATATTTTTTATATTATTATTTTATATTTAATTTTTTTATATAATATATTTCATTTCTGTACTAAAACTATAACTAAAACTATATATATATTCTTGACTCTAATCTGTATATCGTTTATCCCTAAAAAAATACCAGATAAAATAGAATGATCTTAGAAGGGATATAATGAAATTCTTTGATTGGTTTTCCCAGACTAAGAATTTTTTTTATTTAACTGATAAAACTAATAATCAATTCATTCTATCATTCTAACAAATAGAAAAAAAAAATTCTAAATGTAAATAAAATAAAAGTATTATTATTATTATTCGAAACGCCTCGTGATCTTCAACCAATTATGCGCTTCAATATAATTACCGGGAGTAAGTGCTATAGCCTGTTTCCAATACTCAGCGGCTTGGTCGAACCAAGCCTCCGCCATTTCAGAATCTCCCTGTCGAATAGCCTGTTCTCCTCGGTCGGAATAGGTGATTCAATTCCTTCCCTTAGAACCGTACTTGAGAGTTTCCTACCTCATACGGCTCAGCAGTCAATTCCTTTGGTATCCCATTTTAATCTAGCATAATCTACCATCTTGAATTGAATGAGATTTATCATAGATCTATCCCACTTTTTCTCGGGTTAACCAAGCGAAGTTAATTATATGAGTTTCAAACTCAAATTTGGATTAGTAATCCAATCTAGTTTTATCTTTTATCCCACCTTCAGAAGACTAAAATGTATGTCTTTTCCCGGTGTTAGAGTTTTCTGAAAGGTAACTATCTCGATTTCATATAGAAATTTCTTTTATATAGAATCTTTGCAAAAGACTCTCTTTCATAAGAAAGAAAAGACTTACTATCTTTGGGATCTGATGCTACACCGCTGCTCAATACCCTAGTGGATCCACCCTATTACATAAGTTGATTCCTAACTTTTTTCATAGCATTTTCATGATAATGATATAAGTAAGCAGTTCATATTGTATCGGCTTAAAACAAAACCTAGCGAATTGATCTTTACGGTGCTTCTTTTATCAATTAAATTAGATCTTTTATCCATAGAATAAAGTATCTAGGCATCTCTATTTCTTCCTATTTGTACTTAATATGAAGTTTTTTTCTTTGCTACAGCTGATAAAAATCGTTGTTTTGGACGATGTATATGTAGAAAGCCTATTTTTTTATAGTATAGTATTTAATAGCAAATTTTTTCTTTTCATTCTTTCTTTTCTTTTTCTATAGTAGAGAGAGTCGCACGTAATGACAGATCACGGCCATATTATTAAAAGCTTGTGGTAAGAAGGGGTTTCGTTCTAGTGCTCGAAAATAATATTCCAAAGCTTTGGTATGTTCTCCATTACTTGTGTGGATAAGGCCTATATTATAGAGTATATAACTTCGATCGTAAGGATCAATCTCTAGTCGCATAGCTTCATAATAATTCTGTAAAGCTTCTGCATAATTTCCTTCGGATTGAGCCGACATCCGTTACGGTCGTCATTCGATTCCATGAATCTCCGTTCCAAAACCGTACGTGAGATTTTCACCTCATACGGCTCCTCCCTTATGTGCATAATAAGAAATAGAAAAAGAGTGAAATATTCTCATTATAAACGGAGCGGGGCTAGTGTTTTTACAATAAATCTCTAGCCAACCTTCCTGCAAAAGATTTGTTCTTACCCTCAAGTGTGTTGGTACTTGATAGAAATGGTAACTCCAACAATTTCTTTGTCCTCAACGCTCCTTAATTTCCAGGAATTAGTCACTTCAACAGTCTTCGATGGTTATACGGGTATCCAAAGTACGAACGAGATGGATGCTTGTTGTCCCAACCATTGTTGTTAGTCCCAATCCTGATATGATAAGGAAAGGGGATAATTTAGAACAAAGTTTTCGTGTTGTTGATTTCTAGGTGTAGTGCTTCTTCCCCTATGCTGCCTATTGGTACCGGTAAAGTAGGATTGACCTGTCTGTAATAAAGAAAGAAAAAAAAAAAGCCTATAGGTTAACCTTTCGCTCAATACTCTAATCGAAAATTGAAGCATTTAAGGCTGCATTAATCGGGGATACACGACAGAAGGAATTGGTCTATTTCCAAACTTCACCTTCAACAAGCGTATATTTTTTATTTTTTATAGTAATCTTTTTTATTTCTATCCCGAATCCTGTCTCCTAAGACTGAGAGCGATAAAAAAACAAAACAAAGAATCAAATCACACCATCTCTATAATAGGTAAATGCCTCTTTTTCTCCTGAAGTTGTCGGAATTATTCGTAATAAGATATTGGCTACAATTGAAAAGGTCTTATCAATAAAATTTCCATTTATCCGTGATCTAGGCATAGATAACAACCCATTCTATAATTCTTTTCATTACCTCTGGTGGGAAAATGATCCCACAAAAAAAGGAATTACACAGTACAAAATAACATAAAAACATACTAATAAACTAATATAATAAAAAAAATTTCTTTATTCCCCGAGCCGCGAAG